ACACATGCAAAAGTGATGGAAAACAAAGAATATCTTTTACATACCCGCCAAGTTTGTCAACTTTTTTGGAAATTTTAAAAAAAAAAAGATCTTTATCAACATTAGAAAAAATACCTTTTTATCATCTAGACAATCGTTGGATTTTTATCAACAAACAAAAAAGTAATAATCTAAACAACGAATTTCGAAATAGAATTGAAGCTCTAGACAACTCTTTTTTTCTGGATAGAGTTGAAACAAGAACTAGGTTGTGTAATGACGATACTGAAAAAGAATATTTGCCTATAATGTATGATCCTTTCTTGAACGGGCCATATCGTGGAACAATTAAAAAGAGGTTTTCACTTTCAACAATAACTTCTATAGAAAATTTCAAAAAGAGAGTTGGGATAAATAGGATTCATAGTATTCTTCTTCCGTATACAGATTCCCAAGAATTAATCCATGAAATTATAACTGATGCTAAAGAAATTAGTAAAAAAACCCCCCGCTGGTCATACAAATTAATCGCCGAATTGGAACAATCGGGAGAAGATCAAGAAGACGTGCCCTTGGATGATCAAATTCGATCAAGAAAAGCTAAGCGTGTGGTCATTTTTACTGATAACAAGCAAGATACCGACCCTAATACAACGAATACCGAAACTTCGGATCAAACAGACGAACTAGCTTTGATACGTTATTCACAACAATCCGATTTTCGACGAGGCATAATCAAAGGTTCTATACGTGCTCAAAGGCGTAAAATAGTTATTTGGGAATTGTTTCAAGCAAATGTGCATTCCCCACTTTTTTTGTACAGGATCAAAAAATCCCCCCCCTTTTTTTTTGATATCTTCGAACTAACGAAACCCCTTTTTAGAAATTGGATAAAGGGCGTAGCAGAGGTCCAAATTGGAAAGTATGCAGCAGAGCAGACAAAAAGAGAAGAGAAGAAAAGAGAAGAGAAGAAAAGAAAAGAAATAGTACAGATAGAAATAGCAGAAGCCTGGGATACCATTCCCTTTGCACAAGGAATAAGAGGTTACATGTTAATAACTCAATCAATTCTTAGAAAATATTTTCTATTGCCTTCATTGATAATAGCCAAAAATATTGGGCGTATGTTATTATTTCAACTTCCAGAATGGTTTGAGGATTTACAGGAATGGAATAGAGAGGTGCATGTTAAATGTACCTATAATGGTGTACAATTATCAGAAACAGAATTTCCGCAAAATTGGGTAACAGATGGTATTCAGATTAAAATTCTATTTCCTTTCCATCTGAAACCTTGGCAGAGATCTAACTCTCCTAGAGATCTAATGAAAAAAAAAAAGCAAAAATATGATTTTTGTTTTTTGACAGTTTGGGGAATGGAAGCTGAACTTCCTTTTGGTTCTCCTAGAAAGCGCCCCTCATTTTTTGAACCCATTATTAAGGAGCTCAATAAAAAAATTGAAAAATTTAAAAAGAAATATTTTATAGCTCTAAAGATTTTAAAAGGAAAAACAAAATTACTTCTAAAAGTTTTAAAAGAAATAAAAAAATGGATTATGAAAAATGTTATATTTATAAAAAAACGAATAAAAGAACTTAATCCAATTCTATTATTTAGGTTTAGATTAAGAGAAGTATATGAATCGAATGAAACTAAAAAAGAAAAAGATTTTCTGATCAGAAATCAAATAATTGATGAATCGTTTAGTCAGATTAAATCTCCGGCTTGGTCAAAACCTTCACTGACAAAAAAAAAAATGAAAGATCTTACTAATAAAATAAATATAATTCGAAATGAAATAGAAAGAATTACAAAAGATAAAAAAAAAAGTTATAATCCTAAAAAATTAGAGTCACCAAAAAAAATTTGGCAAATATTAAAAAGAAGAAATGCTCGATTAACCTATAAATTCCATTATTTTATAAAATTTTTCATTGAAAAAATATACATAGATATTTTTTTATCTATCATTAATATTCCCCTAATCAATACACAACTTTTTCTTGAATCAACAAAAAAAATTATTGATCAATACATTTACAATAATGAACCAAATCAAGAAAAAATGAATAAAAAAAATCCAAATACAAGTTGTTTTATTTCGACTATAAAAAAGTCACATATTTTTAGTGATTTATCCTACTTGTCACAAGCATATGTATTTTATAGGTTATCTCAGACCCAAGTTATAAATTTGTATAAATTACAATCTGTTCTTGAATATCGGGGAACATCTTTATTTCTTAAGACTGAAATAAAGAATTTTTTTGGAACACAAGGAATATTTAAGACCGAATTAGGGCATAAAAAACCTCATAATTCTGCAATGAATGACTGGAAAAATTGGTTAAGAGGACATTATCAATATGATTTATCTCAGATTAGATGGTCTAGATTAATACCACAAAGATGGCGGAATAGAATTAATAAACGTTGTATGACTAAAAAAAAAAAATTTTATAAATGGGAGTCCTATGAGAAAGACCAATTAAATTTTTACAGAAAAGAAAATGTTTCTGAAGTATATTCATTATTGAATGAAAAAGAAAATTTTCCAAAATACAATAGATATGACCTTTTATCATATAAATCCCTTAATTATGAAAAAAAAAAGGCCTCTTCTATTTCTATTTATAGGTATGAATTACGATTGCAAATAAATAAGAACCAAGAGCTTTTTTACAATTCTAACATACATAAAGACAACTTTTTTGATATCCTGGAGAGTATTCTTATCAATAGTTATCTAGGAAAAGGCAGTTTTTTATATATCGAAAAAAATGCAGATAGAAAATATTTTGATTGGAAAATCTTAAAATTTCCTCTAAAAAAAAAAACCGATCTTGAAACCTGGATACAGATCGATACCAAGATTAACCAAAGTACTAAGATGGGTACTAATAATTACCAAATAGTTGATAAATTTGATAAAAAAGATCTTTTTTATCTTACGATTCATCAAGATAAAAAAAAAAATTCAAAAAATATCACAACAAATCTCAAAAGGGTATTTTTTGATTGGATGGGAATGAATGAAGAAATACTAAACCGTCCAATACCGAATATGGAACTTTGGTTATTCCCAGAATTTTTACAACTATATAATGTATATAAAATAAAACCGTGGATTATACGAAGCAAATTTCTTCTTTTAAATTCGAATAAAAATGAAAATATTAGGGCAAGTACGAATAAAAACATCAATGAAAAACAAAAAAGGAATTTTTTGATTCGATGGTATAAAAAAATAAAGAATAAAAATAAAGAAGAACCCGTAGGACAAGGCAATCTTGGATCCGTTCTATCAAACCAACAAAAGGGTATTGAAGAAAATGATGTGGAATCAAACAATAAAAAGCCTAAAAAGAAAAAACAATACAAAAGTAAAACGGAAGCAGAAATGGATCTCTTCCTGAAACGTTATTTGCTTTTTCAATTGAGATGGGACGATTCTTTGAATCAAAGAATAATCAATAATATCAAGGTATATTGTCTCCTGCTTAGACTGAATAATCCAAGAAAAATTACTATATCCTCGATTCAACAGGGAGAACTCTGTTTGGATATAATGTTGATTGAACAGAATTTAACTTTTCCAGAATTGATGAAAAAGGGACTATTTATTATCGAACCCACTCGTGTGTCTGTAAAAAATGATGGACAATTTATTATGTATCAAATCATAGGTATTTCCTTGGTTCATAAAAGTAAGTACAAAACAAGTAATCAAAGATACCACGAACAAAGATATATTGATAAAACTCATTTTAATGAGTCCATTTCAGAATATCAAAAAAGAATCAGAAATAGAGATAAAAATGATTTTGATTTGCTTGTTCCTGAAAATATTTTATCATCTAAACGTCGTAGAGAGTTGAGAATTCTCATTTGTTTCAATTCAAAAAGCGGTAAGGGTGTGGATAGAAATCCAGTATGTTATAACGAGAACTGGGCAAAAAAGATTAGAGATAAAAATGAATTAATTCAATTCAAGTTTTTTCTTTGGCCTAATTATCGATTAGAAGATTTAGCTTGTATTAATCGTTATTGGTTTAATACCAATAACGGCAGTCGTTTTAGTATGTTAAGGATACATATGTATCCGCGGTTAAAAACTTATTTCTTTTACCATAGAAGATACAGATGTACATATTCCAATTAAATCAATAATGTATCAATTAGATCTAGTGAATCAACAAAATCTTTAATCTAGTAAATCGGAGGTGAGGTTAAAATTATTCACTTTTTTAAATTCAAAAATATATGCGTCATACTTCTAAATAAAAAATTTAAATAATTGATAAAATTTTGAATCCATAAATAAAAATAAAGAAATTTAGATTATTGTATATATTATATCGCATTAAAATTTAAAATAAAATGACTAGCATTATTATTACTGATCATTAAAATCCATATTTCTAAAAAGGGGCGGATAAATTTATGGTAAAAAATTCATTCATTTCAATTATTTGTCAAGAAGAAAGCAAAGGGTCAGTTGAATTTCAAGTATTCAGTTTTACCAATAAGATACGAAAACTTACTTCTCATTTAGAATTACACAAAAAGGACTATTTATCTCAGAGGGGGTTGCGGAAAATTTTGGGAAAACGTCAACGACTACTGGCTTATTTGTCAAAAAAAAATAGAGTACGTTATAAAGAATTAATTGATCAGTTGGATATTCGAGAAAGAAAAACTCGTTAATTTGCGGAATCTTGTTTCAATTTTGATAAACTTCCTTTCACTTTCAGCAATTCATGGAAGAATGAATCGATAAAAAACTTATGACTGCGCCAGTTACAAGAAAAGACCTCATGATAGTAAATATGGGTCCTCAGCACCCATCAATGCATGGTGTTCTTCGACTCATCGTTACTCTAGATGGTGAAGATGTTATTGACTGTGAACCAATATTGGGTTATTTACACAGAGGGATGGAGAAAATTGCGGAAAACCGAACAATTATACAATATTTGCCTTATGTAACACGTTGGGATTATTTAGCTACTATGTTCACAGAAGCAATAACTGTAAATGGACCCGAACAGTTAGGAAATATTCAAGTACCTAAAAGGGCTAGCTATATCAGAGTCATTATGTTGGAGTTGAGTCGTATAGCTTCTCATTTGTTATGGCTAGGCCCTTTTATGGCGGATATTGGGGCACAGACCCCCTTCTTCTATATTTTTCGAGAAAGAGAATTAATATATGACCTATTCGAAGCTGCTACTGGTATGCGAATGATGCATAATTTTTTTCGTATTGGAGGAGTAGCTGCTGATCTACCTTATGGCTGGATAGATAAATGTTTGGATTTTTGCGATTACTTTTTAACAAGGGTTACTGAATATCAAAAGCTTATTACACAGAATCCTATATTTTTAGAACGTGTTGAAGGCGTAGGCATTATTGGTGGAGAAGAAGCAATAAATTGGGGTTTATCAGGACCAATGCTACGAGCTTCCGGAATACAATGGGATCTTCGTAAAGTTGATCGTTATGAGTGTTACGACGAATTAGATTGGAAGGTTCAATGGCAAAAAGAGGGGGATTCATTAGCTCGTTATTTAGTACGAATCGGTGAAATGACAGAATCGATAAAAATGATTCAGCAAACTCTGGAAGGAATCCCAGGGGGTCCCTATGAAAATTTAGAAACCCGGCGCTTTGTTAGAGTAAAAGATGTAAAAGATCCCGAATGGAATGATTTTGAATATCGATTTATTAGTAAAAAACCTTCTCCGACTTTTGAATTGTCGAAACAAGAACTTTATGTGAGAGTCGAAGCCCCAAAAGGGGAATTGGGAATTTTTTTGATAGGAGATCAGACTGTTTTTCCTTGGAGATGGAAAATCCGACCGCCGGGTTTTATCAATTTGCAAATTCTTTCTCATTTAGTTAAAAGAATGAAATTGGCTGATATTATGACAATACTAGGTAGCATAGATATCATTATGGGAGAAGTTGATCGTTGAAATGATAACAGAAATAAAAGCTATCAATTCGTTTTCCAGATTGGAATCCTTAAAAGAACTCTACGGAATCATATGGATCCTTGTCTCTATTTTAGCTCTTGTATTAGGAATTATAATCGGCGTACTAGTAATTGTTTGGTTAGAAAGAGAAATTTCTGCAGGGATACAACAACGTATTGGTCCTGAGTATGCCGGCCCCTTGGGAATCCTTCAAGCCCTAGCAGATGGTACAAAACTACTTTTCAAAGAGAATATTCTTACATCTAGAGGAGATGCTCGTTTGTTTAGTATTGGACCATCTATAGCAGTCATATCCATTTTACTCAGTTTTTCAGTAATTCCTTTTAGCTATAACCTTGTTCTAACCGATCTTAGTATTGCTGTTTTTTTATGGATCGCTATTTCAAGTATTGCTCCTCTTGGACTTCTTATGTCAGGATATGGATCAAACAATAAATATTCCTTTTTAGGTGGTTTACGGGCTGCTGCCCAATCAATTAGTTATGAAATACCATTAACTCTATGTGTATTATCAATATCTCTACGTGTGATTCGGTGAGCCGTAAAAAATACCCTAATTTCTTTCTCGGAAGAAAGTTTAATATTTTCATTTTTTGATTCATCATTTGAATTGATAAATTAAACCAGATAGTTATATGAGTGAAAGAAAACGACTTGTAAATTTGCAGTAAAGTAATATTGAATCTCATTTCCTATGTACAAGAATTAAGTAAAAGTAGTTGAGACGGTTTACCCCAAGAATGGTTGATTAGTCATTTAGTCATCATGACTTGAAGCGGGTTTAAAAGATCAACCGTATGGAGTTTTTTTTTAATATCTATTACCATAATGCAAGGTTGAGCAAAAACGGGTGGATGGTTAGGAAGACCAAGATACACAAAGGATTCGTAATGGAGTTTATAGGAGTTATCCAAGAGGATATTTCTGTACAGAAAAGGAATTTGAATTGGGACTTTAAGTTAGTAGAAATGATAAAGAAGTACTCCCCACGATTCCGATCCAGAGTATGTTCCTATCCACTGATTAAATAACTATCAAGAACGAAGTAATCTTTTACTTTGGTTAAAGTCCCCTTTTCTGAGAAAGAAGAATAGGAACGAAATAAAATAGAAAGAATGGAATTGAAAAAAAAAAGATTTCTTTTTTTCCTGGATACATATTTGTATTTAAAGGTTGTCATGATTTATGAACACTAATATAAAATATAATTGATTTTTTTTTCGTAATCAAAAAAATAGGTTGAAATATCTATGTGATATTTTTACAACAAAGTTTTTTATTCAAGGATTTAGTTATTAATCAACAAAGAAAAATAAAAATTCTTTAAAGGATAAGATAAATTCAGAAGCACTTTTTTATTTATTTTATTAAAATATAGCAGACAGAATTCCATGGGTCTAATTCGGAATCTTAGGTAGGGTGTCTATCCTTCTATCCTATATCCTATCAAATGATTCAAAAATAGCGAAGGTTCTTTAGATTTATTTGTGACCTCTGAGGAGCCGTATGAGGTGAAAATCTCATGTACGGTTCTGAAATAGCGATGGAGCAGTGATGTTATCATCGACTATAATTATCTAACAGTTTAAGTACAGTTGATATAGTTGAAGCGCAATCAAAGTATGGTTTTTGGGGGTGGAATTTGTGGCGTCAACCTATAGGGTTTATCATTTTTATAATTTCTTCTCTAGCCGAATGTGAAAGATTACCCTTTGATTTACCAGAAGCAGAAGAAGAGTTAGTAGCAGGCTATCAAACCGAATATTCCGGTATCAAATTTGGTTTATTTTACGTTGCTTCGTATCTGAATTTATTAGTTTCTTCATTATTTGTAACAGTTCTTTACTTGGGGGGTTGGAATTTTTCTATTCCGTATATATTCGTCCCTGGTGATATAAATAAAGCCGGTAAAGTCTTTAGAACAATAATAGGTATCTTTATTACATTAACTAAAACTTATTTATTCTTGTTCATTCCTATTGCAACAAGATGGACTTTACCGAGACTTAGAATGGACCAACTTTTAAATCTTGGATGGAAATTTCTTTTACCTATTTCTCTAGGTAATCTATTATTAACAACTTCGTCCCAACTTCTTTCACTCTAAAGAACTACAATAATATTCACAACTTCTCTCAAACAAGAGAAAGAAAAAAACCTTTTTCTAAATATTCACTATATGTTCCCTATGATAACTGAGTTAAAAAATTATGGTCAACAAACAATACGAGCAGCCCGGTACATCGGACAAGGTTTCATGATTACCTTGTCCCATGTGAATCGTTTACCAGTAACGATTCAATATCCCTATGAAAAATTGATCACCTCGGAACGTTTCCGAGGCCGAATCCACTTTGAATTTGATAAATGTATTGCTTGCGAAGTATGTGTTCGTGTATGTCCTATAGATCTACCTGTTGTTGATTGGAAATTGGAAACTTATATTCGAAAGAAACGCTTGCTTAATTACAGTATTGATTTTGGGGTCTGTATATTTTGTGGTAATTGTGTTGAGTATTGTCCAACTAATTGTTTATCAATGACTGAAGAATATGAACTTTCTACCTATGATCGTCATGAATTGAATTATAATCAAATTGCGTTGGGTCGGTTACCGGTATCCGTAATTGATGATTATACAATTCGAATAATTTCGAATTCTCCTCAAATAAAAAAATAGATCCCTTTTTTGAATCAAAAATTTTTCAATTACTGAGGTTCAGTTTGAACCTAAAAGAATGAAGTTTTTGTTTGTTCAATACAAACTATTAATTGATTAGTGAGAATCTTAGCTTAATTTGAATTGAATTGAAAAAAATTACTATATTTTTATTCCAAATATATAGTTTCAAACTCGAATAGGAAATGAGGGTGATCCAATCACTTTTTCTACATCAATCTACATTTATTTGTTTTACAATTTTAAAGTAGCAGAGTAACCTCTTTTTTCCTGGTCAGGTCAATAAAATCATGAAAGATTTATATATTTTTTCTATAAAATAAATGGATTTACCTGGGCCAATACATGATTTTATTTTAGTCTCTCTGGGATCGGGTCTTATATTAGGAGGTCTAGGAGTAGTAGTCCTTCCCAATCCAATTTATTCCGCCTTTTCATTGGGATTGGTTCTTGTCTGTATATCTCTATTCTATATTCTATCGAACTCCTATTTTGTAGCTGCCGCGCAACTCCTTATTTACGTAGGAGCTATAAATGTTTTAATCATTTTTGCTGTTATGTTCATGAATGGTTCAGAATATTACAAGGATTTTCATCTTTGGACCGTGGGGGATGGAGTTACTTCGATAGTTTGTACAAGTCTTTTTATTTCACTAATTACTACTATTCTAGATACGTCATGGTACGGGATTATTTGGACTACAAAATCAAATCAGATTGTAGAGCAAGATTTGATAAGTAATAGTCAACAAATTGGAATTCATTTATCAACAGATTTTTTTATTCCATTCGAATTCATTTCAATAATTCTTTTAGTTGGTTTAATAGGTGCAATTGCTGTAGCTCGTCAATAAAAATTATTGAATGAAAACTAGTAATTCAAATCAAACTTTGTTCTTGGTTATTACATTCATAAATTCTTTGATAAAAGAAAAAGATAGGGGGTTGATAAAAGAGAAAGACTTTAGGGCAATCTATTACCATATTACCAACGGATTCCTTTACTTTATTCCAGCTTTTCTATATGCAAGTAAATAGAATGAGTTGAATTGTTGTTCATATTGAAATGAATCAAGATTGATAAGGAGTTGGTTAATGATACTCGAACATGTACTTGTTTTGAGTGCCTATTTATTTTCTATCGGTATCTATGGATTGATCACAAGTCGAAATATGGTTAGAGCCCTTATGTGTCTGGAACTTATATTAAATGCGGTTAATATCAATTTTGTAACGTTTTCTTATTTTTTTGATAATCGTCAATTAAAAGGAGACATTTTCTCCATTTTTGTTATAGCTATTGCAGCCGCTGAAGCAGCTATTGGACCGGCTATTGTTTCA